CTCGATAAAGCTACTCAGAATCAATTGGCAAGAGGTCAACGATTGCGTGAGTTACTGAAACAATCCCAATCAGCCCCTCTCACAGTGGAAGAACAGATAATGACCATTTATACCGGAACAAACGGTTATCTGGATGGATTAGAAATTGGACAAGTAAGAAAATTTCTCGTTCAGTTACGCACTTACTTAAAAACGAATAAACCTCAGTTCCAAGAAATCATATCCTCTACCAAGACATTAACCGCTGAAGCAGAAAACCTTTTGAAAGAAGGTATTCAAGAGCAACTGGAACGTTTTCTACTTCAGGAGAAATTATAAAAAAAGAAAAGAAATGTATTATTCTTTTTTTTTTATTCTTTAGTTAATTTTATTCTTTAATTAAATTTTTAAGAAATTCTATAAATAGAAGTATATTTAAGTTTAAGTATAGAATAGAAAGAAGTATATAACTAATATCTGTTTAATATGAAATCTTAAAGCATTCAGAATTTCTTTCTTACTTCTATTTCTTTCTTATCTTTTTTCTAAATAGAATAAAAAAATATTATATATAATATATAGAAATGGAAATACTAGATAAATATCAATATATTTATAAATATATTGATATTGCGTCCAATAGGATTTGAACCTATACCAAAGGTTTAGAAGACCTATGTCCTATCCCTTAGACAATGGACGCTTTTTTCTTTTTTAACTTTCCAATTGTTAAAAAAAAAACAAAGAATGTGCAAAATCTTTTTAGCAATTGTGTATTGAATTCATTTCAATACACAATTGCTATTAGATAATTCTAATCGAGAAAATTGTCTCTAAAAGAAGGGGCAATTTAGAATTTAGAGCGGGTAGCGGGAATCGAACCCGCATCGTTAGCTTGGAAGGCTAAGGGTTTTAGTCGACGTTGATTGATCATTTTTATATTTTTAACGTCTCTAATTCAAAACCGAACATGAAACTTTGGTTTCATTCGGCTCCTTTATGATAGCTGGAGACATTCCCAAATAAAAAAAGACGGGAACGAAATCAAAATTAGATCCATAACATCTATGTTAGCTTTTTTTTCCGTCTGGGTGCTTTCACAGAAAGTTTTGCTTTCTAGATGATCCTTCTAGAAGATAGAAAAGGAGAACTCCAACAATCTTTCTAGTTACTTCGTTCTTTATTTCTATTTAACGGAATCCTTAGGAAAAGTATTTTGTTTCCACCGAGCTAAAACAATATAATATGTCGATGTCTTTAGTAAACCAAAGTTCTCATTTAATAGCTATTTTGCTTCAATTTTTTCTATACCAAACAATGAATAGAACTGAAGATTTAGTTACGATTAGAAAGAAACTTTTTTGGCTTTATCCATGGATCCTCTTGTTATACTTATTGAATTGTAAATAATCATCCAATTCAAAAATTATGTTTCGGAATTTCATAATCCAAATTTACAATTGATTAGAGTCTTTGGATACAAATTACGAGAATCTATAATCTTCCTTGAATCTTTCATTGAAAGGTAAAGGACTAAATCCTTTTAAGAAATAAAGTTTTTGATCGGAAGATTAATCAAACCGAGAGACCCTTTAACTATTAAAGGGGTTAAAGGAACGAATCACACTTTTACCACTAAACTATACCCGCTACAATGCAATTATTGCATATAAATTGACCTTTTGTCGAACAAAGTAATCGGGAGTGTAATAAAAAAATTCTAAAATTCTAGCGTAGACTTAATAAAATTAGTAAAAGCGGGATTCCTTTTTTTTTTTCAATTTCAGATCTTTTTTGTCTAAAAACCCATCGGATTAGTCTTTTTAACTTTGAAAGAAAAAACAAAAAAGGGCCCGGCTGGGAACTGACCAGGCCAGGCTATTAAAAAAAAAAGATCTTTTACTTGTGTTTGGACGAGACAAAATAAAAAAAGGATTCGCTATTTCTATTATTGTGGTTTTATTTATTTTTCTTTCGAGTTCGAGCCTTTTCTTTATCTAATCTTTATCTACATTTGTTATGTAAATATAATTACTGAGAAAGTTCTAGAAAAAAAGTTATATATTATATAATAGTAATATATATATTATATATATAAATAGATGATAAATATATTTATATAATAAAATATAAAAAATGAAAAAATATATATAATATAAAATAAAAATATATATAATAGAAAGAATAATCTATACAAAAAAAAGAAAGCTTTTTAAGAATAAAGTGGAGAGGATTTTTTCAAGCCTTTTTTTGTCTAATGGAACCTATAAAGTATCCCTTTTCGATTAGGAGAGATGGCTGAGTGGACTAAAGCGTTGGATTGCTAATCCATTGTATGAGTTAATCGTACCGAGGGTTCGAATCCCTCTCTTTCCCCTTCTCCTTTTAATGATGTGTAATAGATAAAATCCTAATAAAATTCGAGCATTTCCACTAATTAAATAAAGCAATAAAAAAACTTTCTTTTTTATTCTTCACGTCCCGGATTACGTCCTGGATCATTAGATAGGAATCCAAATATGAAGAGAGAAACAAAGAATATAACTACAGTGTATACAAAAAGTTTGAGAGTAAGCATTACACAATCTCCAAGATCTTAACTTAAAAAAAAAAAAAGAGAATAGATTCTCTATTTTTATACCAAATATCTAATTTTGATACCAATAAATCAAGTGATTTATTTTTTTCTAGAAAAAAAAAAGGTTTCAGAAAGTCATTTGTAATAAGATAATAGTCGAGTCTTTCATATTCAACCAGATTTGCATACCAACATCTAGATATTTTTTTTTGTGAACTCGAATCTAATTAGGTTCTTTCATTTAGGGAAAAGAGGAGAAAATTTAGGAAATAGAAGGATCCAGATTTAGTATGGCTACCAAAAAAATGCAATGTTTGAATTGAGAGTTCGTTCATACGTCAAGATTTTTTTGATTTTTTGAATTGTTGGAAGAATAAAAAGCGTGTATTTTTCTAAGACAGTATTAATAAATTCATCGAAAACTTACAGCTGCTTGCCAAACAAAGGCTAAGAGAAGAAAGAAAAGGGGTATTACGGGCATAACATCTACGATTGGATTCAAAAAGGCGTAGGCCTCCGGCAACTTGGCGACTAAAAAAGTGCTTGAAAAAAGGGCAGAATTAAAACAAATACAGATCAAATTTAATATATTAAGCATAACAAAAATTGGTGTTCTTGTGGATAATTTAATTTTGATTGAGTTATTAATATATTTTTTATATAAGGAAAAAATAAAGAACGATAGTCTAAAAAGACTTTATTGAACTTACTCAATCAAAAATCCTTTCATTCTCTTATGAGAATGAAAGAAATAATATTTTCATACAATATCTTAATTGAATTCTATGTAATGATCAATAAAGTAAGTTTGATTTGCTATCTACACGTGTCAAAACTCTAGCACCAATGTAATCTATATTTAATTTGGATTCAAATTGAATTGACGAACAACCAATAGCAATATTACTCTTTTTAGTAGTCTTGAATAAAAATCGAAATGGGGCGTAGCCAAGCGGTAAGGCAACGGGTTTTGGTCCCGCTATTCGGAGGTTCGAATCCTTCCGTCCCAGAGTACAGTCATTACGGAATCAACCTTCTATTGCCGTTGTACACCCTCTTTATGTTTAAAAATCCACTATTTTTTAAGAATAAAATATTGAAATGAAAAGCGGACTCAATTTAATTTTTCCGAATAAAAAAAATAGATTTTCTTTTTTTATTTGTGTGTGATGCGGGTAAGTTAAGGTAGAACCGTAGATTCTAAGAGTTTTAATAAAAAAAATCTATATTTATAATTTATATATATAAATATAGATTTCTATTCAAATTTTGATTTTGTATATATACAATCTAATATGGGATTCATTTGAATTCTGACTGAACCTTTTACGCGTAAATTCACTATTCCATTCATAGAGAAAAAAAAAGTATCGATTACGATATACTTACTGAACTATGACTATTCATGATTCCATAATTGAATCAATTACACAAACTAGAGGAATGTTATGGTAAAACTTCGTTTAAAACGATGTGGTAGAAAGCAACGTGCGACTTGAATTGAAGGACATTATCTGCTGTGGATTTTTTGATCCGCCACTTTTTATATAGGAATATAGGTGCTCTTGGCTCGACATTTTGTGTTCTATTTTACTAGAGTCCTACACTTTTTTGGAATATAAAAAAGAGTACAGGGTGGAGCTCGAGGAGAATAGAAAGTTTTTAGTCCTTTCGCAGGAGTAAGGATCTAGGGTTAGTGCGAATCAATAAGTTGGAACAACTTCGTAAGTCTTTTTTTTTTTTTTTCAAAAAAAAAGCCCTTTCAAGCAATTTTACAATGGAAAGGGGGGATTTTCTTAAAATTGTAAAATTCTTTCAATAAAAAGTCTATCATGCGTGAATCAAACGTTTGTATGATTCTTTGAGAGAAAAATCATAAACAAAATAAGGGGCTTGTTGCTGCTCCTTTTTAATAAAACGATTCAAGATCACCGAAGTCATGTCTAAACCCAAAGATTCAAAGTAAGGATAAAGAATCCTGAAACAAGGAAATCCAGTTTTCAATTGTTTGAACAACTATATCGGAATGAAAAATAAAAATTGATTCTAAAAAATGAGACAAACAAAAAAAGGGTTAGAGACTACTCAATAAAAAGAGTACTTAAGGATTCTCTGTTGAGATATTTGAGAGTTATTTAACTTGAGTTACGAGAGTACGAATGGTACGAATTTTTTTTATGGAAAAAATATTTAGGGTTTCAATACTGGCTAATTTATTTAATGTTTTTATTAATCTATTTAATATTTGAATTTTATACAGAGAGTTAACTTCTACTTATCGGATTTTTTTCTCGAGCCGTACGAGGCAAAAGCCTCTTATACGTTTCTAGGGGGGGTTTTATTCATAATACATCTATCCCAATGAGCCGTTTATCGAATCGTTGCAATTGATGTTCGATCCCGAAGAGAAGGAAGAGATCTTCGGAAAGTAGGTTTTTATGATCCGATAACTAATCAAACTTATTTAAATTTTCCTGCTATTCTCGATTTCCTTAAAAAAGGCGCTCAACCAACAAGAACAGTTCATGATATTTCAAAGAAGGCAGGGATTTTTACGGAATTAAGTCTTAATAAAACGAAATTTAATTAATTAAATATAAAAAAGAGGATGTGAAAGACTCGTATATAGTTTGGTATCAAATTTTATCTACTCTTTTCTTTCCTCCTCTTTCGCTTCAATCATATTTATTTTGATTTAATAGAAATTAAAATTTTTGTATAAATATAAAATAATACTGTATATAAAATATAAATTAATATATATTAATATATTAATAATTTTTTCATTATTCAAAAAAAATTAAAGGCCATAAAAACTGGGTCTAGTCTAAAAAGTCTAAAAAGATTTGAGATTACCCTAACTGGTTTAGTTTTCATTCATTGTCTGAACTAACAAACCAAGGGGTTAAGCTTTTTTATTTATTTTTTCTATTCTTTTCGCTATATTAAAAATTCACAATCATATTGACAACAGTGTATCGACCAAATATAATTCTCTCATAGAGAAATAGATCTATTTATCCCTGACGCACACATGACTGGATTTTTCTTTTTTTTTTTCTTTATTCTGGTTGTATCTACATATTTGCAGTACTTTCTTTTTTTGTTTTTTGGGGTTGCTAACTCAACGGTAGAGTACTCGGCTTTTAAGTGCGACTAGCATCTTTTACACATTTGTATGAAGAAAAGGATTCGTCCAGATCTGCGGTAGAGTTTGTAAGACCACGACTGATCCTGAAAGGAATGAATGGAAAAAACAGCATGTCGTATTGAGGGAGAATTCAGATAACATTTTTTTTGGCTTTCCTGATCCGTACAACCTTGTTTTCGGTGTCGAAAAAAAAAAAAGGAATTTCAATTTGGGTCCAGTGAATAAATATAAATGGATGGATAAAAAAACCGGTTTTCCTAATTCCAGGAAAAAAAAAAGAAACGAGCTTCCATTCGTAATTTGAAAAATTACCCGATCTAATTAAATGTTAAAAAGAGATTAGTGCCTAATACGGGTATGGGAAGGAATTTTTTTCTTGCGTGTTATTATCAATTTTTTCATGAGTCCTAATTATTTTTTTCCTAGTCCGTTTGGGTTAGGTTTAGATTGATGTGTAAAAGAAGCAGTATATTGATAAAAATATATATATATTTCCAAAATCAAAAGAGCGATTAGGTTAAAAAAATAAAGGATTTCTAATCATCACAAGTTGTTTTGTTATTCTATAATATAACGAACAGAAACCTATTAAAGATAGAGAATCCGGTTAACAGTCTACCTGCTTTATGAGGTATTTCGTAGTCTAATACCTTATTTTGACTGTATCGCACTATGTGTCATTTGAGAACTCAAGAAAATAAAGACTTTACTTTCAGTTCAAATCGAATTTCAATCCAAATGGAGAAATTTCAAGGATATTTAGAGTTCGATGGGGCTCGGCAACAGAGTTTTCTATATCCACTTTTTTTTCGGGAGTATATTTATGTACTTGCGTATGATCATGGTTTAAATAGATTAAATAGAAATTGCTCTATTTTCTTGGAAAATGCGGATTATGACAAAAAATATAGTTCACTAATTGTGAAACGCTTAATTTTGCGAATGTATGAACAGAATCCTTTGATTATTTCCACTAAGGATTTGAACAAAAATCCCTTTTTTGGGCATACCAATCTTTTCTATTATCAAATGATATCCGTTTTATTTGCAGTGATTGTAGAAATTCCATTTTCCCTAAGATTAGGATCCTCTTTCGAAGGAAAAAAATTAAAAAAATCTTATAATTTACAATCGATTCATTCAATATTTCCCTTTTTAGAAGACAAATTATCCCATTTTAATTATGTGTTAGATGTACTAATACCTTACCCCATCCATCTAGAAATCTTGGTTCAAACCCTACGTTACCGGGTAAAAGATGCCTCTTCTTTGCATTTTTTTCGGTTCTGTCTATACGAGTATTACAATTGGAAGGATTTTTATAAAAAAAAAAAATCAATTTTGAATCCAAGATTTTTCTTGTTCTTATATAATTCTCATGTATGTGAATACGAATCCATCTTTTTTTTTCTACGCGAGCGGTCTTCTCATTTACGATCGACATCTTATGAAGTCTTTTTTGAGCGAATTTTATTCTATGGAAAAATACAACATTTTTTAAAAGTCTTTGTTAATAATTTTCCGGCGATCCTAGGGTTGCTCAAGGATCCTTTCATACATTATGTTAGATATCACGTAAAATGCATTCTGGCAACAAAGGATACGCCGCTTCTGATGAATAAATGGAAATATTATTTTGTTAATTTGTGGCAATCTTATTTTTCCGTATGGTTTCAATCGCAAAAGGTCAATATAAATAAATTATCTAAAGATAATTTAGAGTTTATGGGTTATCTGTCAAGTTTGCGATTAAATCCTTTAGTGGTACGTAGTAAAATGCTAGAAAACTCAT